AAAAGCTAAGAGAAAAAAAAACAGAGGTATGACTGGCATAACATCTACGATTGGATTCAAAAAAGCATAGGCTTCAGGCAATTTGCCGAAGAAAAAACTACTCGAATAAAGGGGCGAATTAATACAAATACAGATCAAACTAACGATATTAAGCATAACAGACATTTTGTTCTTGGAGATAATTGCATTTTGGTTGCCTTTTTGATATAAGGAAAAAGAAAGTAAGGTAAGATAGACAAAAATCCTTCTTTTCTTTGAATCCATCCAACCAAAAATTCTCCAATTCTCAAAGGAGAATAGAAGAAATCATACTTTCATACAATATCTTAATTGAATTCTATGTAATGATCAATAAATTAAGTTGAATTCTGTATCTATATGTATCAAAATCCTAGTACCGGTCTATTCTATTATTCTATAGATATAGAAGATCTATATTCTATAGATAGATTCTATATCTAGATATATATTTAGATATTTATTTGGGCTGTAGTTGACAAACAACCAATAACAATATTATTGTTTCTTAGTGTCGATTAGCAATCGAAATGGGGCGTGGCCAAGTGGTAAGGCAACGGGTTTTGGTCCCGCTATTCGGAGGTTCGAATCCTTCCGTCCCAGCGCGGATCCACTTTTTATACTGCATTATTCCCATATAAACTATATCATAATATAAAAAAAAGTGGGGGGTGGATAGGCATAGGCTATATTAATTAGAAATTTAAGCATCTGTGTCTGCTTGAATTTCATTAACAAATGATCAAGTTCCATGTTCTATAGTATGGTATTTATACTATATCTATAACAAACAGTGACAATTGTTCAGTCTATCTGATAGATATGAGAAACCTTCCCTATTTTTTTTTCGATTTTTATTTTCGTAATCTTATTAAAAAAATAAAAATTCAAATCTTAACTTACATTATTTTTTCTACATCTCATTCTCATGAAAAAAAATGGATTTCTTTCTTTTTTTCTTTGATCTATTTCAAATTTTTATTTGAAATTAGTGATGAGTCAATTCAAAAAGAAAGACTGATCTTCCTATAAAGATCAAAGGCGATGCTTTTTGTCCAATTTTCTTCAAATCCAATCAAATTAAATAATGATGTTTAATTTAAATTAAATAGTGAATTTCACTTAGAAAAATTTTTAATGATTTGGAATCTTTGAAAAAGTAGAAAATCATTTAATTTATCCTATTAAGTCACTTGAAAATGTAGATTCAAAAACTTATTCATTTTTATTTATATTAATATATATCTATAATTATTATTAATATAAATTAATATTATTTGAATTTAATTATTTTATTTATATATTTCTATATATAGATTTCTTTTTTCTTTCTATTATCTATATATTCTATTAGTAATTAGTATGTTAAATATGTTCAAAATGTTGTCTTACTAAGATTTTTTCAGAAAAATCTTGTTTCATATATTCATATATAGAAGAAAAGGTATAGATTACGATGTCTATGGACAGCTGAACCGATGACTATTCATGATTCCATGATTGAATCAATTCCATACCGGTATACCGGTTCCAAATTAGAGGAATGTTATGGTAAAACTTCGTTTGAAACGATGTGGTAGAAAGCAACGTGCGACTTGAAGGATATGACCCATTGTGGATTTTTACATCCATCATTTTAAATTTGTCTAGGAATGAGGTGCTCTTGGCTCGACATTGTTTGTTCTGTTACACTTGAACCCTTCATTTTTTGTCGGGTTGTAATGTAAATAGTCCATGATGGAGCTCGAACAGAAAGTATTAATTCATTTCTCAGGGGCAAGGATCTAGGGTTAATGCCAATCAACTGGAACAACTTCGTAAATATATGGAAAATTGAAAGGATCCAATTCGAGCAAGTTTCCAATTCAAAAGCAAAACTTGTTGAAATTGATCCAAAATTTTCGATTCAACGTGTATCATGTTAGAATCAACCATCCATAGGATTCTTTGATAGAAAGAAATCAAAAAGGGTATGTTGCTACCACTTTGAAAGGATTAAGAAGCACCGAAGTAATGTCTAAACCCAATGATTAAAAATAAGAATAAAGGGTTTAAAAACAAGGAAACACCCTTTGTAATTGTTAATTCTCTCGATAGTCTCAATAACTGGATCCGACTAAAGAATCCAAATAGAATTTGAAATAGTTTAACCGGGATAAACGAAAGGGAGTAAAGACTACTCAATAAATGAAATTGACTAAAGATTTTCCTTTGAGCTATTTAAGAGTTATCCGATTTGAGTTATGAGTACGAACTGTTTCTTTTTCATTTTTCAAGAAGAAAAAGACTGAAATCATAGTCTAATTGATATTCATTTTATAGGTCCATTTGTCATTTAATTTATTATTTATTAGAATTAGATACATAGGCAAAACTTCGAATTAAATCATTTTTTCTCGAGCCGTACGAGGAGAAAACTTCCTATACGGTTCCAGGGGGGGTATTGTTCATCTATATCTATCCCAATGAGCCGTCTATCGAA